CTAGCATTTGACTACGTACCACTAAAGGATTTAATCGCAAACTTGACAGATAACCCAGAAACTCTAAATTATCTTTAGATAATTGATTTATATTGACCTTTTGCGATTGAAACCATAAGGAAAAATAACATTGCCATAAATTAACAAAATAATATTTCCATTTATTCATCAGAAGCGGCGTATCCTTTGTTGCCAGAATGCATCTTCCGTGATATCTAACATAATGTATGAAAGGATCCTTGAGCAACCCTAGGATTGCCGGAAAATTATTAACAAAAACTTTTAAAAAATGTTGTATTTTTCCATAGAAAAAAATTCGTTCAAAAAGAACTTGATAAGATGTCGATCGGAAATGCGAAGACCGCTTGCGGAGAAAAAAAAAGATGGATTCGTATTCACATACATGAGAATTATATAAGAACAATAAAAATCTTGGATTCAAAATTGATTTTTTTTTTTTATCAAAATTCTTCCAATTGCAATACTCGTATAAACAGAACCGAAAAAAATGCAAAGAAGAGGCATCTTTTACCCGGTAACGTAGGGTTTGAACCAAGATTTCTAGATGGATGGGGTAAGGTATTAGTACATCTAACACACAATTAAAATGTGCTAATTTGTCTTCTAAAAAGGGAAATATTGAATGAATTGATTGTAAATTATAAGATTTTTTTAATTGTTTTCCTTGAAAAGAGGATCCTAATCTTTTAGAAAATGGAATTTCTACAATCATTGCAAATAAAACAGATATCATTTGATAATAGAAAAGACTGGTATGCCCCAAAAAGGAATTTTGGTTCAAATCCTTAGTGGGAATAATCAAACGATTCTGTTCATACATTCGCAAAATTAAGCGTTTCACAATTAGTGAACTATATTTTTTGTCATAATCCGTATTTTCCAAGAAAAAAGCGCGATTTCTGTTTAATCTATTTAAACCATGATCATAAGCAAGTACATAAATATACTCCCGAAAAAAAAGTGGATATAGAAAACTCTGTTGCAGAGCCCCATCGAACTCTAAATATCCTGGAAATTTCTCCATTTGGGTTGAAATTCTATTTGAACTGAAGGTAAAGTCTTTATTTTCTTGAGTTCTGAAATGACACATAGTGCGATACAGTTAAAATAAGGTATTAGACTACAAAAGCAATAGATACCTCATAAACAGGTAGACTGCTAACCGGATTCTCTAATAGGTTTCTGTTCGTTCTATATTCTATATTTCGTTCTATATTCTATATATAGAATAACAAAACAAGATTATTAGAAATCCTTTATTTTTTTTAACCTAATCGCTCTTTTGATTTTGGAAATATATATATTTTTTATCAATATACTGCTTCTTTTACACACTCCAACCTAATCCAAATGGACTAGTTAAAAAATAATTAGGACTCATGAAAAAATTGATAATAACACGCAAGAAAAAAATGCCTTCCCATACCCGTATTAGGCACTAATCTATTTTTAACATTTAATTAGTTCGGGTAATTTTTCAAATTACGAATGGAAGCTCGTTTCTTTTTGTTTCCTGGAATCAGGAAAACTTGTTTTTTTATCCATCCATTTATATTTATTCACTTGACCCAAATTCGAATTCTTGTTTTTTTTTTCGACATCAAAATAAGATTGTACCGATCAGGAAAGCAAAAAAAATGTTATCTGAATTCTCCCTTGATACGACATGCTATTTTTTCCATTCATTCCTTTCAGGATCAGTCGTGGTCTTACAAACTCTACCGCAGATTTGGACGAATCCTTTTCTTCGTACAAATGTGTAAAAGATGCTAGTCGCACTTAAAAGCCGAGTACTCTACCGTTGAGTTAGCAACCCCCAAAAATAAAAAAAGAACGTACTGCAAATATGTAGATACAACCAGAATAAAGAAAAAATCCAGTCGTGTGTACGTCAGGGATCAATAGATCCATTTATCTATGAGAGAATTATATTTGGTCCATACAATGTTGTCAATATGATTATGAATTTTTCATATAGTGAAAAGACTAGAAAAAAATAAAAAAGCTTAACCCCTTGGTTTGTTAGTTCATACAATGAATGAAAACTAAGCCTGTTAAGATAATCTCAAATCTTGTTATACTTTTTTAGACCCGTTTTTTATGGCCTTTCATTTTTTATGATGACTATATAATTCATATAATAATATATATATTGGTTTTATTCAGAATTAAATGAATATATTATTGTCTATTTTATATACAGTATTATTTTCTATACAATAAAATTTTGTATTTATTAAAAAATTCGAATTTATATAATCTAGATCAAAATTTTTTTTTCGGAAATTTTTTTATGATTATAAAACATAATAGTTGTTAGCAGGGTATTTTTGAGTATTCGTACCTTAGGAGGAATACTAATAATATAGAAATTCTAATAAATAAAAAAAATATGATGGAAGTGAAAGAGGAGGAAAGATCAGAGTAGATAAAATTTGATATCAAGCTATATACGAGTCTTTCACATCCTTTTTTTTATATTTCATTAATTCAATTTCATTTTATTAAGACTTAATTCCGTAAAAATACCTGCCTTCTTTGAAATATCATGAACTGTTCTTGTTGGTTGAGCTCCTTTTTTAAGAAAATCGAGAATAGCAGGAAGATTTAAATAAGTTTGATTTGTTATCGGATCATAAAAACCGACCTTGCTAAGATCTCTTCCTTCTCTTCGGGATCGAACATCAATTGCAACGATTCGATAAACGGCTCATTGGGATAGATGTATATGAATAATACCCCCCCTAGAAACGTATAAGCGGTTTTGGCCTCGTACGGCTCGAGAAAAAAATTCAATGAGTAGAAGTTAACTCTCTGTATAAAATTCAAATATTAAATAGATTAATAAAAACATTAAAGCAATTAGCCAGTATTGAAACCCTAAATATTTTTTTTCCATAAAAAGCATTCATAACATTCGTACTCTCGTAACTCAAGTTAAACAACTCTCAAATATCTCGCCGGAGAATCCTTAAGTACTTTTTTTATTGAGTAGTCTCTAGCCCTTTTTTTGTTTGTCTCATTTTTTAGAATCAATTTTGATTCTTCATTCTGATCTAGTTTTGCAAACAATTGAAAACTGGATTTCCTTGTTTCAGGATTCTTTATCCTTACTTTGAATCTTTAGGTTTAGACATGACTTCGGTGATCTTGAATCGTTTTATTAAAAAAGGGCAGCAACAAGCCCCTTATTTTGTTTATGATTTCTTTTCTTTCTATACAAAGAATCATACAAACGCTTGAGTCACGCATGATAGACTTTTTATTCCTTTTGATTCAAAGAATTGTACAATTTTAAGAAAATTTCCTTTTCCATTGTAAAATTGCTTGAAAGGGCTTTTTTTTAATATAAAACGACTTACGAAGTTGTTCCAACTTATTGATTCGCACTAACCCGAGATCCTAACTCCTGCGAAAGGAATAAAAACTTTCTATTCTCCTCGAGCTCCATCCTGGACTCTTTTTTATATTCCAAAAAGTGTAGGACTCTAGTAAAATAGAACACAAAATGTCGAGCCAAGAGCACCTCTATTCCTATAGAAAAAGTGGCGGATGAAAAAATCCACAGCAGATCATGTCCTTCAATTCAAGTCGCACGTTGCTTTCTACCACATCGTTTTAAACGAAGTTTTACCATAACATTCCTCTAGTTTGTGTAATTGATTCAATTATGGAATAATGAATAGTCGTAGTTCAGTCAGTATATCGTAATCTATACCTTTTCTTTCTCTCTGAATGGAATAGTAAATTTACGCGTAAAGGTTCAGTCAGAATTCAAATGAATACAAAATTAGTTTGAATAGAAATCTATATTTATATATGAATATAGATTTTTTTATTAAAACTCTTTGAATCTATGGTTCTACCTTACTTACCCGCATCACACACAAATTAAAAAAGCAATTTGATTTTTTTGAATTCGGTTGAAATAATGAAAAATAAGTTTCTTCTTCTTTTCATTTCAATATTTTATTCTTAAAATATATTGGATTTTTATGGTGTACAAAGGCAATAGAAGATTTATTCTGTAATGACTGTACTCTGGGACGGAAGGATTCGAACCTCCGAATAGCGGGACCAAAACCCGTTGCCTTACCGCTTGGCTACGCCCCATTTCGCTTTTTATTCAAGACTACTAAAAGATTAATATTCCTATTGGTTGTTCGTCAATTCAAAATTAAATATAGATTATATCGGTGCTATAGTTTTAACACGTGTAGAGAGCAAATCAAACTTACTTTATTGATCATTACATAGAATTCAATTAAGATATTGTATGAAAATATTATTTCTTTAATTCTCATAAGAGAATGAAAGGATTTTTGATTGAGTAAGTTCAACAAAGTCTTTTTAGACTATCTTTCTTTATTTTTTCCTTATATAAAAAATATATTAATAACTCAATCAAAATTAAATTATCCACAAGAACACCAATTTTTGTTATGCTTAATATATTTAATTTGATCTGTATTTGTTTTAATTCTGCCCTTTTTTCAAGCACTTTTTTAGTCGCCAAATTGCCAGAGGCCTACGCCTTTTTGAATCCAATCGTAGATGTTATGCCCGTAATACCTCTTTTCTTTCTTCTCTTAGCCTTTGTTTGGCAAGCCGCTGTAAGTTTTCGATGAAATTCTTAATACTGTCTTAAAAAAATTCACGATTTTTATTCTTCCAACAATTCAAAAGATCAAAAAAATCTTGACGTATGAATGAACTCTCAATTTAAAACATTTAATTTTTTTGGTAGCCATACTAAATCTGGATCATTTCTATTTCCTAAATTTTATCCTCTTTTCCCTAAATGAAATAACCTAATTAGATTAGAGTTCACCAAAAAAAATACCTAGATGTTGGTATGCAAATCTGTTTGAATATGAAAGATTCTACTATTTTCTTAATTACAAATGACTTTCTCAAACCTTTTTTATTTATTTATTGGTATCAAAATTAGATATTTGATATAAAAATAGAGAATCTAGTCTCTTTTTTTTTAGTAAGATCTTGGAGATTGTGTAATGCTTACTCTCAAACTTTTTGTATACACTGTAGTTATATTCTTTGTTTCTCTCTTCATATTTGGATTCCTATCTAATGATCCAGGACGTAATCCGGGACGTGAAGAATAAAAAAGAAATATTTTTTATTGCTTTATTTAAGTAGTGACAATGCTCGAATTTTATTAGGATTTTATCTATTACACACCATCAAAAGGAGAAAGGGAAAGAGAGGGATTCGAACCCTCGGTACGATTAACTCGTACAATGGATTAGCAATCCAACGCTTTAGTCCACTCAGCCATCTCTCCTAATCGAAAAGGGATACTTATTAGGTTCCATTAAACAAAAAAAAGGCGTGAAAAAGAACCTTCTCCCCTTTATTCTTAAAAAGCTTTCTTTTTTTGTATAGATTATTCTTTAATATTATATATATTTTTTCATTTTCTATATTTTATTATATATATAATTATATAATTTCTTTTTTATTATTATTATATAAATATATTCATCCTCTATTTATATATATAATATATATTACTATTATATAACTATTTTTATAGAACTTTCTCAGTAATTCTAGTTACATTACAAATTTAGCTAAAGATTAGATAAAGAAAAGGCGCGAACTCGAAAGAGAAATAAATAAAACTACAATCATAGAAATAGAGAATCCTTTTTTTATTTTGTCTCGTCAAAACACAAGTAAAAGATCTTTTTGATTTTAAATAGCCTGGCCTGGTCAGTCCCCAGCCGGGCCTTTTTTTGTTAAAATTAAAAAGACTCATTCGATGGATTTTTAGACAAAAAAGATTTGAAATTGAAAAAAAAAAAGTGGAATTTAATTCGCTTTTACTTATTTTATTAAGTAAACGCTAGAATTTTCGCATTTTTTTTTCAGATTTTTTTATTACACCCCCGATTACTTTGTTCGACAAAAGCTTGATTTATATGCAATAATTGCATTGTAGCGGGTATAGTTTAGTGGTAAAAGTGTGATTCGTTCCTTTAATCCCTTTAATAGTTAAAGGGTCTCTCGGTTTGATTCATCTTCCGATCAAAAATTTTATTTCTTAAAAGGATTTAGTCCTTTCCCTTTCAATGAAAAATTCAAGGAAGATTATAGATTCTCGTAATTTGTATCCAAAGACTCTAATCAATTGTAAATTTGGATTATGAAATTCCGAAACATAATTTTTGAATTGGATGACTATTTACAATTCAATAAGTATAACAAGAGGATCCATGGATAAAGCTAGAAAAGTTTCTTTCTAATCGTAACTAAATCTTCAGTTCTATTCATTGTTTGGTATAGAAAAAATTGAAGCAAAATAGCTATTAAACGAGAACTTTGGTTTACTAAAGACATCGACATATTATATTGTTTTAGCTCGGTAGAAACCAAATACTTTTCCTAAGGATTCCGTTAATATAGAAATAAAGAACGAAGTAACTAGAAAGATTGTTCGAGTTCGCCTGATCTATCTTCTAGAAGGATCATCTAGAAAGCAAAATTTTCTGTGAAAGTACTCAGACGGAAAAAAAGCTAACATAGATGTTATGGGTCGAATTTTGATGTCGTTCCCGTCTTTTTTTATTTGGGAATTTCTTCATCCATCATAAAGGAGCCGAATGAAACCAAAGTTTCATGTTCGGTTTTGAATTAGAGACGTTAAAAATATAAAAATGATCGATCGACGTCGACTAAAACCCTTAGCCTTCCAAGCTAACGATGCGGGTTCGATTCCCGCTACCCGCTCTAAATTCACAATTGCCCTTTTTTTATTAGAGATAATTTTCTCTATTAGAATTGTCTAATAGCAATTGTGTATTGAACTGAATTCAATACACAATTGCTCAAAAAATTTCGCACATTCTTTTTTTTTAACAATTGGAAAGTAAAAAAAACGAAAAGCGTCCATTGTCTAATGGATAGGACATAGGTCTTCTAAACCTTTGGTATAGGTTCAAATCCTATTGGACGCAATAGCAATATATCTATATTGATATTTATCTATTATTTCCACTTCTATATATTATATATAATATATTTTTATTCTATTTCGAAAAAAGATAAGAAATAAATAGAATAAGAAAGAAATTCTGAATGCTTTAAGATTTAATATTAAACAGATATTAGTTATATACTTCTTTCTATTATATATACTTGACTTATAGACTTATATTTATAGAATTTCTTTAAAATTTAATTAAAATTAAAGAGTCAAATTCACTAAAGAATCAAAAAGTAAGAACGATCCGTTTCGTTTCTTTTTTTATACTTTCTCCTGAAGTAGAAAACGTTCTAGTTGCTCTTGAATACCTTCTTTCAAAAAGCTTTCTGCTTCAGCGGTTAATGTCTTGGTAGAGGCTATTATTTCTTGAAACTGAGGTTTATTCGTTTTTAAGTAAGTGCGTAACTGAACGAGAAATTTTCTTACTTGTCCGATTTCTAATCCATCCAAATAACCATTTGTTCCGGTAT